AAGATTTATGGTATCTTTCTTATTATTCAGAACTTAAAATTTCAACAGGAAAAAAAAGAATTTAATAGAATTGATAAAAAATCATTAGAAAAAAAAATGCGTTTTTTGTTGAATTTAATCAACGAATTTGATGGAAAACCAACATCAAATTTAAAAAAAATTTATTTACTTCCTGAATCTAACCAAGTAAGAATAAATTCAGAAGGGCGAAAAAAAAGATTTCTATTTGAAAGCGTTCAAACTGATCCTAACAATAAAAAAATTCGAAAACAATTTATTGCGCTAAAAGAAATCATAAAAAACATTCCTCGATGGTCACACAAATTAGTCGACCATTTAGAACAAGCGGAAGAACAATACAAAAACCTAGAACTTTTGGGAAGGTGCCCCCCGGTTCGTTCAAGAAAAAGCAAACGTGTAGCGGTTTTTAATGATGATCTAGAATATAACAATACTTTTAATAATCCCGAAGATCTTGGCGAAGCAGACGACATTATTGTGATACGTTATTCACAACAATCGGATTTTCGGCGAGACATAATCATAGGCTCGATGCGAGCCCAAAGACGTAAAACAGTTATTTGGAAAGCTTCTGAAGTAAATATTCATTCCCCCTCTTTTTTGGAACGAAATGCCCCTTCCCTTTCGTTTGAGACTTCCGAACTAATTAAAAAAATTTTTGAAAATTTTCTATGGAAAAATACAGAATTCAAAATTCTAGATTATACAGAAAAAAAGACAAAAGAAAGTACTAAAAAAAAAGAAACTAACAAAAGAAAAGAAGAAAAAAGAAGAGAAAAAATAAGAGAAAAAAGACGAATAGAAATAGCCGAAGCCTGGGATAGCTTTGTATTGGCTCAAGTAATAAGAGGTCTTATGTTAGTAACCCAATCAATTATAAGAAAATATATAATATTACCATCATTGATAATAGTTAAAAATATCATCCGTATACTATTATTTCAATTTCCTGAATGGTCCGAAGATTTAATTGATTGGCGTAAAGAAATGCATGTTAAATGCACTTATAACTGTGTTCAATTATCAGAAAAAGAATTTCCTAAAAACTGGTTAAAAGACGGTATTCAGATAAAGATCTTATTTCCTTTTCGTCTTAAACCTTGGCACAAATCTAAGCTACGAGAAAGATATAGCTATCCTCTGAAAAATAAAGAAGAAAAAAATGATTTTTTTTTTTTAACCGTTTGGGGAATGGAAACCAAACTTCCTTTTGGTTCTCCACGAAAACAATTTTCATTTTTTGAACCTATTTTTAAAGAACTCAAAAAAAACCGTCAAAAATTTAAAAATAAGTTTTTTAAGGGTCTAACAATTTTAAAAGAAAAACGAATAATTTTTATAAATGTCTCAAAAGAAAAAAAAAAATGGATAAGAAATAATGAGATAATTCATGAATCGTCGATTAATATTCAATCTATGAAGTGCCTAACTTGTGCATTGAGAAAACAAAAACTACAAGGACTAACTACTCTAACAAAGACAATTGTAAATGAAATACAAAAAATGTCAAAAGACAATAAAAAAGAATTTATAAGCCTACATATAAATATTAGTTCGAATAAAATCAGCTATGATGATAAAATATTGGAATCGCCAAAAACAATTTTGCAACTCTTAAAAAGAATAAATGTTCGACTAATTCGTAAAACCGATTATTTTCTAAACTTTTTCATTGAAAGTATACATATAAATATTTTTTTATATATCAAGAATATTTCTAAAATAACTGTACAACTATTTTTTTTTTTTTTTGAAGGAACAAAAAAAAAAATTAATAAATACAGCTCCTTTACTAACCTTTTTTCCTACCCTAACTATATTTGCAATAATGAAACAAAGCAACAAAAAATTGCTAAAACAAACAAAAATCTAAATAAAGTTATTTATACTATAACGGAGCCCCTTTCTAATATTAGTAATAAGAATTTACATTCTTTTTGTGACTTATCTTATTTGTCACAAGCATATGTGTTTTACAAATTATCACAAAAGGGGGCTTTGAACTTTTTTAATTTATATAAGTTAAGATTAAGATCTGTCTTTCAATCTAATGTAACATCCCCTTTTATTAAAAATGAAATAAAGAATTATTTTATTGGAACACAGAAAACATTACATTCCGAATTGAACCATAAGAACCTCCACAATTTTCGAACAATACATGAATGTAAAAATGGGTTAAAAGGTTATTATCAAGATGATTTATCTGAGTTCATACCACAAGAAAGTAGAACTAGAGTAAATCAACACTCTATAGTTCAAAATAACCATTTCAAGAAATTTTTTTCCTATGAAAAAACGAGATTAATTAACGTCGAAAAAAAAAAAAATGTTAAAAAACAAGATAAATATGACCTTTTCTCATATAATTTTATTAAGTCTGAAGATACTAAGAATTCCTCCATTTCTGGATTATCTGGACAAGTAAATCATAACCTATATTTTTTTTCAAATTACGACAAAAGTAAACGCCAATTTTGTAATATGTTGGTAGGTATTCTGGTAAAAAATTTTCTAGTAGAACATAATATTATACATATAAATAAAAACTCGACTAGAAAATTTTATCATTGGATATTTCTCAATTTGTGTTTTAGAAATCAAATTGATATTGGGGTCGGTAGAAATATGGATATTGACACCAACAGTAGTAAATATATTAAGATTAGAACTAAGAATTATAAAAAAAGCGCGAAAATCGATAAGAAAGTTCGTTTTTTTAACACAATTCATAAAAATCAAGGGATCAACCCATTCAATAAAAAAAAAAAACTTTTTGATTGGATGAGAATGAACGAAGAAATACTAAATTGTTACATATTTAAGTTCCAACTTTGGTGTTTTCCAGAACTTTTTATACTTCAAAATTTGTATAAAAATCAACGACGGACCATACCAATCAAGTCGCTCCTTTTAAATGTTAATGTAAATAAAAACACCACTCTAAATAAAAACACCACTGTAAATAAAAAAAAAAAATTTTTTATATCAATTTTTTCATTAGAAAAACAAAAGAAAAGGGAAAAAGAATGCACAATCAAGACAGATTTTGAATCAACTCTATTAAACTATGAAAAAGCTATTGCAGAAAATTATGGGATATCAACGATGAAAAAGGAGAAAAAGACAAAATCATCCCAGAACAACATGGACGCGAACTTGGATTTCTTCCTAAAAAGATATTTTCTTTTTCAATTGAGATGGGCTGGTCTTTTAAATAAAAAAATAATAAATAACATTAACGTATATTGTCTCCTGCTTAGACTTCTAAACCCAAGAGAAATTGCTATAGCCTCCACTCAAAGGGGGGAACTAAGTCTGGGTATTTTTCTGCTTGAGGAAAATTTCACTCTTACACAATTGCTTAAAAAGGCAATAGTACTTATAGAACCCATTCGGCTGTCTATAAAAAGTGCAGGACATTTTATTATGCATCAAACTATGGGGATTTCGGTGATTCATAACAGCAACCACACAATTAATGAAAGATTCCAACAAAAAGGCCATGTTGCTAAGACGAATTCGGATGAATTAATTCCAGAGCCTCAAAAGATGACTGAAAATCGAGACAAAACTTATTATGATTTGTTTGTTCCTGAAAGTATTTTATCCCCCAGACGCCGTAGAGACTTCCGAATTCTAATTTGTTTCTATTCTATGAATAGAAATGGTATACCTATAAATGCGCCATTTTGGAATGAAAATCAGGGAAAGAGTCAAGCTTTGACTAAAAGAAAAAGAGAGACAAATACACTAACACTAATTAAATTAAAATTTTTTCTTTGGCCTAATTATCGCTTAGAAGATTTCGCTTGTATGAATCGCTATTGGTTTGATACCAATAATGGCAGTCGTTTCGGTTTGCTAAGGCTACATATGTATCCAAAATTTTAAAACTGAACTGACCCGTGTATTCAAAAAAAGTAAAATACGTATTTACTTTATTTTTATTGCCCGCGCTATATTTTTATATGAAGACAAAGATATGCACACATACATTGTTTTCCATTCCATTCTGATACATGATACTAATTGAACGACATATCAATATCTATAAAGGATGAAAAAAATATTCTTTATTTTATTTTTAGGGGTATAATTTTCATCTTTTGTGAGTGTAGATAACCATCTTTTTGTCTACCTATTGGAATACTATTTTCCAATTGGTAATTTTTACCAAAATAACGATTATTCTAGTGTGTATGCCAAATAATAAACTAATAATAAAAAAAAAAAGAGTAGCACTTTTTTTATTGATAATAAAAAATATATCTAGTAATTGTAATTAAAGGCCAGTGGGGGGAAGATTCAATTTTATGGTAAAAAAGTCATTCATCTCGGTTATTTCGCACGAAGAAAAAAAAGAAAACCGGGGGTCTGTTGAATTTCAAATACTAAGGCTCACTAATAGGATACGAAAACTTTCTTTACATTTGGAATTGCACAGAAAAGATTATTTATCTCAGAGAGGCCTCCGGAAAATTTTAGGAAAACGCCAAAGAATGCTGTCTTATTTGTCAAAGAAAAATAGAATACGTTATAAACAATTAATTAATCAGTTAGATATTCGCGAATCAAAAACGCGTTAATTTGAGTTTGACGGGTCGTTTTGAATTATTTGAGTTATTAGATCTTGAATTTTAATGAACTTATTTTAACTTTCAGTAATTCATGAAAAAATCAATCGAGTAAAAACCTATGAATATACCAGCTACAAAAAACCACCTCATGATAGTAAATATGGGACCCCACCACCCATCAATGCATGGTGTTCTTCGACTCATCGTTACTCTCGATGGTGAAGATGTTATTGATTGTGAACCAATATTAGGATATTTACACCGAGGAATGGAAAAAATTGCGGAAAACCGAACAATTATACAATATTTGCCTTATGTAACGCGTTGGGATTATTTAGCTACTATGTTCACAGAAGCAATAACCGTAAACGGACCAGAGTTGTTCGGAAATATCCAAGTACCTAAAAGGGCCAGCTATATACGAACAATTATGTTGGAGTTGAGTCGTATAGCTTCGCATTTGTTATGGCTCGGCCCTTTTATGGCGGATATTGGGGCGCAGACCCCTTTCTTCTATATTTTCAGAGAAAGAGAGTTAGTATATGATCTATTTGAAACTGCCACTGGTATGAGAATGATGCATAATTTTTTTCGTATTGGAGGAGTAGCTGCCGATTTACCTTATGGCTGGATAGATAAATGTTTAGATTTTTGCGATTATTTTTTAACAGGAGTTACTGAATATCAAAAACTTATTACACGAAATCCTATTTTTTTAGAACGAGTTGAGGGGATAGGCATTATTGGAAGAGAGGAAGTAATAAATTGGGGTTTATCAGGACCAATGCTGCGAGCCTCTGGAATACAATGGGATCTCCGTAAAGTTGATCATTATGAGTGTTACGACGAATTTGATTGGGAAGTACAGTGGCAAAAAGAAGGAGATTCATTAGCTCGATATCTCGTCCGCATTGGCGAAATGACGGAATCCATCAAAATTATTCAACAGGCTCTAGAAGGAATTCCGGGGGGACCATATGAGAATTTAGAAATCCGATATTTTGATAGAGAAAGGAATCCAGAATGGAATGACTTTGACTATCGATTTATTAGTAAAAAACCTTCTCCTACATTTGAATTGCCTAAACAAGAACTCTATGTGAGAGTTGAAGCCCCAAAGGGAGAATTGGGGATTTTTTTGATAGGGGATCAGAGTGTTTTTCCTTGGAGGTGTAAAATTCGCCCGCCCGGTTTTATCAATTTGCAAATTATTCCTGAGTTAGTTAAAAGAATGAAATTGGCTGATATTATGACAATACTAGGTAGCATAGATATCATTATGGGAGAAGTTGATCGGTAAAATGATAATTGATAGAATCGAAGTACAAGATATCAATTCTTTTTCTAGATTGGAATTTTTAAAACAGGCTTATGGAATTCTATGGATACTTATTCCTGTTTTTACTCCTGTATTAGGAATAACAATAGGTGTACTAGTAATTGTATGGTTAGAAAGAGAAATATCTGCAGGGATACAACAACGTATTGGACCTGAATACGCTGGGCCTTTAGGAGTTCTTCAAGCTTTAGCTGATGGGGCAAAACTACTTTTCAAAGAAAATCTCTTTCCATCTAGAGGAGATACTCGTTTATTCAGTATCGGACCTTCCATAGCGGTCATATCCATTTTAGTAAGCTATTTGGTAGTTCCTTTTGGTTCTCGTCTTGTTTTAGCGGATCTAAATATTGGTGTTTTTTTATGGATTGCCATTTCAAGTATTGCTCCCATTGGTCTTCTTATGTCAGGATACGGATCAAATAATAAATATTCTTTTTTAGGTGGTCTACGAGCGGCTGCTCAATCGATTAGTTATGAAATACCATTAACTTTATGTGTCTTATCAATATCTCTACGTGCGATTCGTTAAGACATAAAATTTTCCATATTTCTTCCTTTCTATTTTATAGTAAGAGAGCAGAACGAATTGAGTAAAGATCTTCATTTTTTATTCAGCTGGATCAACTAAACCTGAGGGTTATATGAGTGAAAGAAAACAGCTTATATATAAACTAGCTGTAAAAAAATTGAGTCTCATTTGATATGATATGTATAAATGTTAGAGAGCCGAACGGAAATAAACATAAGCAAACGAAAGTCTTTTCCCCAAGATTGGGTAACTAGTCATCCTGACTTGAAGCGGGCTAAAAAGATAAACTAGAGTGAGTTTTCACTATCGTTTGTATGTATTATCATACATGGATTACCTTAACGTAACGGATGATTGAACAAAAACGAGTGGATGAGTAGAAACACCAAGATACATAAAGGATTTGTAATGGAGATTATGTAAAATAATAAGAATATTTCTGCATAATGTACAAAGAATATAAATTGGGGCTTTCAGTTAGTAGAAATGATTAGGCAGCACTCCCTACAATTCCGATCCAGAGTATGCTCCTATCCGTCGATTAAATAAATGACTATTGGCAACGAAATAATCCTTTGGTTTGATTTTGTAACTACAGTTTTTGCAGAAACAGAAAGAAGACATAGAAACCACAAAAAAAAAGAGAAAGAAATACAATTAATTAAAGGATAAAAACTCTCTTTTTAGTCGTCTTTCTTTGGATTTTTTTTGTTCTATATTCATATTTATCTAGATAGAATTCAGATCATAATTCCAGAATTAATGTCAAATTCTTTTCGTATGTAAAAAGGAAGGGTTATTGATATCTTTATAACGAGTATTTGATTGAAGAGTTAAGTTATTACTCAACAAATAAAATTTCAAAAGATTTTGGAAATTATTAAATCAAAGGACGAGATCAATTCAGCAGCACTTTAATTTATTTTAATTCAAATTAATTTAAAATCGATATTCGAATTAATTTGAAAATATATATAATTATTAAATCCGAACAAATAGAATTCAATTGGTCTAATTCGGGGTCGTGCAATATATTTTTACCCTATACATCTTATAAAGATATAAAAAAAATCATACTGACTGGATCCTTAGATTTATTTAAGGTCATCAAGGAGCCGTATGCAGTGAAAATCTCATGTACGGTTCTGGAGTAGCGATGGAACCAGTGATGGTATCACCGACTATGATTATCTAATAGTTCAAGTACAGTTGATATAGTTGAGGCACAATCAAAATATGGTTTTTGGGGATGGAATTTGTGGCGTCAACCTATAGGGTTTATTATTTTTCTAATTTCTTCTCTAGCAGAATGTGAAAGATTACCCTTTGATTTACCCGAAGCAGAAGAAGAATTAGTAGCAGGTTATCAAACCGAATATTCGGGTATAAAATTTGGTTTATTTTATGTTGCTTCTTATTTAAACCTATTAGTTTCTTCATTATTTGTAACAGTTCTTTATTTGGGAGGCTGGACTATCTCTATTCCGCACATATTTCTTTCTGAGTTTTTTGAAATAAATAAACCATACGGTGTTTTTGAACGGACAATTGATATCTTTATTACATTAGCTAAAACTTATTTGTTCTTGTTCATTCCTATCATAACAAGATGGACTTTACCTAGGATAAGAATGGACCAGCTGTTGAATCTTGGATGGAAATTTCTTTTACCTATTTCTCTCGGTAATCTATTATTAACAACTTCTTCTCAACTATTTTCACTGTAAAAGGCTATGATAGCCTATATTCCCAACTTGGGTCAAAGAAGAGAAATAAACAAAGAAAAAATTATTTATATATATTCACGATATGTTCCCTATGGTAACTGGGTTCATGAATTATGGTCAAAAATCAGTACGAGCTGCAAGGTACATTGGTCAAAGTTTCATGATTACCTTATCCCATGTAAATCGTTTACCCATAACTATTCAATATCCTTATGAAAAAGTAATCACTGCGGAGCGTTTCCGCGGGCGAATCCATTTTGAATTTGATAAATGTATTGCTTGTGAAGTATGCGTTCGTGTATGTCCTATAGATCTACCCGTCGTTGATTGGAAATTGGAAACTTATATTCGAAAAAAACAATTACTTAATTACAGTATTGATTTCGGAATCTGTATATTTTGTGGTAACTGTGTTGAGTATTGTCCAACAAACTGTTTAGCAATGACTGAAGAATATGAACTTTCTACTTATGATCGTCATGAATTGAATTATAATCAAATAGCTCTGGGGCGTTTACCAATAGTAATAATTGACGATTATACAATTCGAACTATTTTGAATTCGCCTCAAATTCAAAATAAGGAAATCCTTGATTAAAGAAAATTTTTGAATTACTAAGGTTCAGTTTTGATTTAACGAAATGAGTTTTTCCGTTTTGTTTGATCTCAATAACTACAAATATCCACTGGTTATTCGTTGGTAAGAATTGCGTCTTAATTTGGATTGAAAATTCAGAGATTAATATCTCTGACATTATTTCGAAACGGTTAGTTTCGTATTCAAGCTGCTCTATTCAGAGAAAAAATAAAATTTGTACAATAACTGTACCCACATTAATTTGCCCTCCCTAGGATTTAATGCAAGTATAAATTTATTATGAATCAGCAAATCAACTATTTTTTCTGGTCTGGTTTCAATACGTTCATGAAAAATTTTTTGAGTTATTTATCTCTTATCCTACATATAATGGATTTGCATGGACCCATACATGATTTTCTTTTAGTCGTTCTGGGATTAGGTCTTATCTTAGGCGGTATAGGAGTAGTATTACTTATAAACCCAATTTATTCTGCCTTTTCATTGGGATTAGTTCTTGTTTCTATATCCCTATTCTATATTCTATCAAATTCATATTTTGTAGCTGCTGCACAACTCCTTATTTATGTGGGAGCTATAAATGTTTTAGTAATATTTGCTGTAATGTTTATGAACGGTTCAGAATATTACAAAGATTTTAATCTTTGGACTGTTGGGAATGGGGTTACTTTGCTGGTTTGTACAAGTATGTTTGGTTTACTAATGACTACTATTACAGATACGTCATGGTACGGGATTATTTGGACTACAAGGGCAAACCAGATTATAGAACATGATTTGATAAGTAATAGTCAACAAATTGGAATTCATTTATCAACGGAGTTTTTTCTTCCCTTTGAATTCATTTCGATAATTCTTTTAGTCGGTTTGATAGGTGCAATTTCCGCGGCGCGCCAATAATAATAAGGAAAAATTCTCTCAACTTATCAACAGCAATTCAAATCAAATTTCATTCTGTATTATCGCATTTATTTCCAGAATTTAAAATTGTTTATGTCTAAAATCGAATTTTTTTTTATTCGACCCATTCTCAATATATTTCTTTGTTCCATACTTTGTTTTTTATATTATATTATAGTAAATTGAATTAAATTAAATGCGTTGCTCATCTTATATTGAAATGAATCGAAATTACTAAGGAGTTGTTCAATGATGCTGGAACATGTACTTGTTTTGAGTGCCTACTTATTTTCTATCGGTATCTATGGATTGATCACCAGCCGAAATATGGTTAGAGCTCTTATGTGTCTTGAACTTATACTAAATGCAGTTAATATAAATTTAGTAACATTTTCTGATTTTTTTGATAGCCGCGAATTAAAAGGAAATATTTTCTCCATTTTTGTTATAGCCATTGCAGCGGCCGAAGCAGCTATTGGACCAGCTATTGTTTCGTCAATTTATCGTAATAGAAAATCTATTCGTATCAATCAATCGAATTTGTTAAATAAGTAGTATAGTACTATTAACCATACAAATTAGAATATTCATAAATTGGAATTAGTGTGTATTATACATTTTAGATGATCGTGTTTGCGAAAATATAAGAAATCAAAGTATCTTGGTTCTCTCCCATGAGTGGATCCATAAGTGGATTGATTCGCATTTTTCTAATCAATCGGAATCATTGATTCATTTAGTATCTAACTATATGATTCATTTACAAGTTTACTAGATCGAAAATAAAAAAAAAATGATAGATAGATCCAATGTCACATTCCGTAAAGATTTATGATACGTGTATAGGGTGTACTCAATGTGTCCGAGCTTGCCCCACGGATGTATTAGAAATGATACCTTGGGACGGGTGTAAAGCTAAGCAAATTGCTTCTGCTCCAAGAACAGAGGATTGTGTGGGTTGTAAAAGATGTGAATCCGCCTGTCCAACGGATTTCTTGAGTGTTCGGGTTTATTTGTGGCATGAAACAACTCGAAGTATGGGTCTAGCTTATTGATACGTTTCAAAAAACCCGATTTAAATACGACTACATTTGATTTTTTTACCTTTACCGACAAAAGCGCGTGCTCAAATCTAAATATATATTTAGATTTGAGCACGCGCTTTTATGGTCTAAGTCTATCTTATTTTTACTACGAATTTTTTTCCTTGGTTAACGATAATTGTAGTTTTGCCAATATTTGCGGGTTCCCTAATTTTCTTTTTTCCTCATAGAGGAAATAAGGTAATTAGGTGGTATACTATTTCTATATGTATAATAGAACTCCTTCTAACAACCTATGCATTCGGGTATCATTTCCAATTGGACGAGCCGTTAATCCAACTGATAGAGGATTTTAAATGGATACATTTTTTTGATTTTTCCTGGAGATTGGGAATAGATGGAATTTCGATAGGACCCGTTTTGCTAACGGGATTTATCACTACTTTAGCTACTTTAGCGGCTCGGCCGGTTACTCGAGAGTCCCGATTATTCCATTTTCTGCTCTTAGCAATGTATAGCGGTCAAATCGGACCATTTTCTTCTCAGGATATTTTACTTTTTTTCATCATGTGGGAATTCGAATTAATTCCAGTTTATCTACTTATATCCATGTGGGGAGGAAAGAAACGTTTGTATTCCGCGACAAAATTTATTTTGTACACTGCGGGAAGTTCCGCCTTTTTATTAATGGCAATTCTAGGTATTTCTTTAGCTGGTTATAATGAGCCAACATTAAATTTTGAAACATCAGCGAATCAATCATATCCTATAGAACTAGAAATTCTCTTCTATATTGGGTTTTTTATTGCTTTTGCTGTTAAATTGCCGATTATACCCTTACATACTTGGTTACCAGACACTCATGGAGAGGCACATTACAGTACTTGTATGCTTCTAGCTGGAATCTTATTAAAAATGGGAGCGTATGGATTGGTTCGGATCAATATGGAATTATTGCCTCGCGCCCATTCTATATTTTCTCCTTGGTTGATGATAGTCGGCACAATTCAAATAATCTATGCAGCTTCAACATCTCCCAGTCAACGTACTTTAAAAAAAAGAATAGCTTATTCCTCCGTATCCCATATGGGTTTCATAATTATAGGACTTGGTTCTATAAGCGATACAGGACTAAACGGGTCCATTTTACAAATAATTTCTCATGGATTTATTGGCGCTGCACTTTTTTTCTTGGCAGGAACGAGTTATGATCGAATACGTCTCGTTTATCTCGATGAAATGGGTGGAATGGCTATCACAATTCCAAAACTATTTACGACTTTCAGTATCTTATCAATGGCCTCTCTGGCATTACCGGGCATGGGCGGTTTTGTTGCAGAATTAATAGTATTTTTTGGAATACTTACTAGCCAAAAATATCTTTTAATGCCCAAAATCCTAATTACTTTTATCATGGCAATTGGAATAATATTAACTCCTATTTATTCATTATCTATGTTACGCCAGATGTTCTATGGATACAAGCTTTTTAATGCCCCAAACTCTTATTTTGTTGATTCTGGGCCCCGGGAATTGTTTCTTTCGATCTCGATTCTTTTACCTGTAATAGCTATTGGCATTTATCCAGATTTCGTTTTCTCACTATCCGTTGAGAAAGTCGAAGCTCTTCTATCGAATTTTTTTTATCCATAGTTTTCGTTAGTAAACCAAAAAATGAAATCTGATTTTAAAAATTATTTGTTGGACAATGAAAAATAAGTACTTTTTCTTCTCTAAAGTTTGAGTAAAATAAATGGGAGTTATATTAGAATTATGTATGTAATCAAGCGAGAACCCTTTGAATCCATTAATGGAAATGCAATGCAAAAAATCAAAGCAAAGGGTTCTCACTTGATTACACCAAATTTTCTTATATACACTTATACTTTCCTATGTTTATTTTGTATTGTTCAAGTACTTTCTTCAATTCAATTAGATGTTAATGTAAATGAACCATAACTATGTAATCCTATTCCTAATAAATTAACCCCAAAATAGCATACCCAAATTATAAGAAAGCCCGTCGAGGCCACAATTGCAGAATTTGCAATTTTAAAAAATTTATTTGTTCGAATATGTAAATAAATTGCAAATATGGTCCAAGTAATAAATGCCCAAGTCTCCTTTGGATCCCAATTCCAATATGACCCCCATGCTTCATTAGCCCATACTGCTCCTGAAAGAATACCTATCGTTAAAAAGATAAATCCTAGACTAATAATCCGAAAACCCCAAAGATCCAATTGTTCAATCAATTGAAACCTGTAATAATTACTAGAATAAATAAAACAAGTTTTTATTAAACGATTTTTTTTTTCTATTATGTATTGAATCTTGCCCAGCGAAAATGGCTCGTTTACCAAATTTTGGCTTGTCCGAAAATTTAGTATTAAATTTTGAAATGTAATGACTAAAAGAGCTAGTGATAATAATGCTCCGCATAAAAGAGCTGCATAGCCCAATACCATCATACTTACGTGCATCATTAACCAATGGGATTGGAGAGCAGGTACTAATATTTCGGATTGATTCATTTTAGTTAAAAGACCTGAAGTAGCAAAACCTTGGGTAAAAATAGCACTTGGCGCGGTTATTGCGTTTAAATTGAAATTGGTTTTCATTTTTTGAAAATACGGAACGATATGAATACTGGAGAAACTCCATGAAAGAAAGATTAATGATTCATATAAATTACTTAATGGGAAATGTTGCAAATAAATCCAACGAGTAACTAATAATCCCGTTAGACAGGAAAAAGTAGTCATCATCCCCTTTTCTAACGAATCAGATAGTCCTACGATTTCATCTACTAATAAGGTTAGCAAATGAATTGTAATTACAATCGACACGACTGAAAAGGATATATGTGTAAATATATGCTCTAAAGTTGAAAATATCATAACAAATAAAAAAAAAGGGTGGTGGGGGGTTCAATTTAATTTCAATTATAGGATAATTTAATTCAACTCGGGAGTTGAATTAAGTATAGGACTCAACTCTTTTAGAAAAAGACATGCCGCCACTCGGACTCGAACCGAGATGCTCTAGCACTGCTTCCTAAGAGCAGCGTGTCTACCGATTTCACCATAGCGGCTTGTTCTAAATCATAATAACCCCTTTTTCATTCAATTGTCGAGAGTGAAGTAGTCAATTCAATGCAATTTCGATTTTTTGACTGATCCTCGAGTGGAAAGATAGAATCTAAAATCTGCGTATTCGCCCTAGAATCACTTAAAAAAAGAAAGGGCTTTTATTTTTTTAATTAGGTTCAATTTCAAGTCAGGGTATATCTAGTGATAGTGACTTAAAGAAACAATTATTTAGCCCGTTATAAAACACATTTGAATTAATTTGTTTTAAGAATCTATTATGGACTACAAACTTTCTATATGTTCTTCTCTAATTTAATTAGTTTAATAAATATATTCAATATACAGGTAATATACAAAATAATATAGTTATACTATACAATATAGACAAGAAAAGTGCAAACTTTTTTATTATCGAATAGATGGGGATTCTTATTTTCCCCATCATAAAAACCATAAAACATACTCAAAAGAAAGGTTTAATCCTCTTTTTGTGTTTATTCCTTCTTTGAAAGAAAGAATAATTTTTGAATTCTAAAAGCTAAACAAATTGAATTTCTCATTGTTATTGATCGGATCAAAACATTAGAGAATATAAATTTTTCATTTTATATCTATTTATATTACCATATTTATATATATAAATAAAATAAATAAAAACCTAATATAAAAAAAAATTTTCGAAATTTTTTATAATGTCTTTATAAGTTTTCGATTATAAGTTATAAAAAATTTCGAATTAATTAGAAACAAAGTAGACTTACTTCTTTTCGAATCAAAGCAACTCAGATTTTTCCAATCTTTGATTAGTTGTTTGTTGCATAAAAAAAACTTTTTGAATTCCTTGTAGAAAGAGATTTACCTAATGAAAAAGCTTTCAATGCTGCCCAATATCCTTTTTTTTTCCAAAGATTTTTACGAATACGTTTTTTTGAAATAGAAATACGTTTTTTCGGAACTGCCATTAAAAAATAGAATAAGTTTTTAATTGCTATAGTTGGATGTCAAAGACATCTATTATCGATTGTTCAAAAAAACAATTGTTTTTTACTATGAATTATTAGGCTATCTATTTATTTTCTAGCCAGTATACCCCTTATAAAAATATCAATATAGAAAAAAAAATTGCATAAATGTAAATATAGTAATAAAAAAAAAAACGACAGTATACCATCTTTGTATAATTTTTTTTATTGTTCTACATGTATTTATACAGGTACTAAAATGAGCTAAAATACATAATAAAAAAAATAAAAAGTTTTAATAAAGCAACCCAACCCTAGTACCTTATTAATTTTGGAAATTACTTTCCAAATTAAGTGCCCAGGCTCACATAAAGAGTACATCTAATTTTAAAATGTGCAAGAGACTAGGACTTAATCTATTATCTATTAAATTTCGAAAAGTTCCTCCTTTAGGGAACGCTAAGTCTTGGTTTGAAGATCCTAGCCTTTACTAAAAAAAGAAATGGCTTGTCTTAAAATAAAAGACAATCAATTCAGTTGCACAAATCTATTGATTAATGATTCTGACAAAACCAATTAAAAAAAAAGAACTTTTGGGGTAAAATTCGAGTTTTTTATGATTCAGGTAAAATTATTTAGCCTTGTTCTATAGATATGTAAATTAATAGATATGTAAATTAATAGATATGTAAATTAATAGATATGTAAATTATTGGAATAATACATACTAATAATTAAGTTAAGCTGAAAATTTCCATTTTACTCTCTTTTATCAAATTTGAAATTTTAGCCAATAATTTACTTTTACTAAAAGTACTGTGTTTTTTTTAGTTTTCAATAGTAATTCATTTAAACAATTTAAATCTCTTGATTTGAAATATTTTCAATAGTTGAAAAATATTCAAAATACTTAAGTCTAGAAAATTATATATTTTGTATATTAAATTTTTTTTTTTATTTTATTAACCGATCCCTTTCATTTCAAAAAAAAAAACTAAGAGCCAGTAAATCAGAAACAATTAATTAAGATAAAAATAATTTTTTTTATGCAATATACATATCCATATTCATGGATTATACCTTTTATTCCTCTTCCAGTTCCTATATTAATAGGAGCAGGACTTCTACTTTTTCCCAAGGCAACAAAGGGTCTTCGCCGTATGTGGGTTTTTCCTAGTATTTTATTCTTAAGTATAGTTATGCTTTTTTCCACCTATCTGGCTATTCAACAAACGAATAACCCTTCTATCTATCTATCTATATGGTCTTGGACTATCAATAATGACTTTTCTTTAGAATTTGGTTATTTCGTTGACCCACTTACTTCTATTATGTTAATATTAATCACTACTGTTGGAATTATGGTTCTTATTTATAGTGACAATTACATGTCTCATGATCAGGGCTATTTGAGGTTTTTTGCTTATATGAGTTTTTTTAATGCGTCAATGTTAGGATTAGTTACTAGTTCTAATCTGATACAAATTTATTTTTTTTGGGAATTCGTTGGAATGTGTTCTTATCTATTAATAGGGTTTTGGTTCACCCGGCCTACTGCAGCGAATGCTTGTCAAAAAGCGTTTGTGACTAATCGCGTTGGAGATTTTGGTTTATTAGTAGGAATTTTAGGCTTTTATTGGATAACGGGCAGTTTAGAATTTAGGGATTTTTTTGAAATATTCAATAACTTGGTTTATAATAATGAGGGTAATCCTTTATTTTATACTTTGTGTGCCTTTCTATTATTTGCTGGTGCAATTGCTAAATCGGCTCAATTTCCCCTTCATGTATGGTTACCCGATGCCATGGAAGGTCCTACCCCTATTTCCGCTCTTATACATGCTGCTACTATGGTAGCGGCCGGAATTTTTCTTGTCGCTCGGCTTCTCCCGCTTTTAATAGTTTTACCTTACCTAATGAAGCTAATAGCTTTGATAGGTATAATAACATTACTTTTAGGAGCTACTTTAGGTCTTGCTCAAACGGATATTAAGAGGGGTTTAGCTTATTCTACAATGTCTCAATTGGGCTATATGATGTTGGCTCTCGGTATGGGTTCTTATCAAGCGGCTTTGTTTCATTTGATCACTCATGCTTATTCTAAAGCATTGTTGTTTTTAGGTTCCGGGGCTATTATTCATTCAATGGAAACTATTGTAGGTTATTCCCCAGATAAAAGTCAGAATTTGGTTCTTATGGGAGGTTTAAAAAAACGGGTGCCTATTACAAAAACATCTTTTTTAGTAGGTACACTTTCTCTTTGTGGCATTCCGCCTCTTGGATGTTTTTGGTCTAAAGATCAAATTCTTAATGATAGTTGGTTGTATTCACCGATTTTTGCAATAATTGCCTATTCCACCGCGGGCTTAACTGCATTTTATATGTTTCGGATATATTTACTTACTTTTGAGGGCCATTTAAATGTTTATTTTCAAACTTATAGTGAAAACAAAAAAAGCTCGGTTTATTCAACATCTTTATGGGGTAGAGAAGGACAGGGGTTGATTAAACCAAATTATTCCTTATTACCTTTATTAACAAGTAATAATTATAAACGGATTCCTTTTTTTTTCAAAAAGAAAACTAAACTCCATATTAATAGAAGCAGTATGACGGTGCCTTTCTTTACTATTCCTTATTTCCGAACTAACAACAGTTTTTTGTATCCCCATGAATCGGACAATACTATGCTATTTCCTATGCTTGTAT